AAATGGCAAAGCCATTTTTGGAATCCCGGAAACAAGCAGTCAATTAGTTCGGACTTGTTTCGTGTTGAATTGGACTCACGCTAAAAAACGTTCTTATGTCGGAGAAGCCCCTGCTTCTTTTGTTCAAGTAAAAACAAAGGATCTCGTGCGAGATTTTATAAGAATCGACTTAGTCAACTCCCCCCTTGAATATACTGGAAAAAGGCACGATTCATCGGGTTCAGGGTTGATCTATAATACTACTGGAGCCGGTTGCGCCTATATCAATCCGTTTTATTCCAAGGCAGGGAGTCAACAACCGCCTATCCAAAATCAAGTAACTATTCGTACCCTGTTAAATAGAAAAAAAGAATATCAATCTTTGATAATTTTGTCATCATCCAACTGTTCTCGACTAGGGCCATTCAACAGTGAAAAATATAACAATATAATAAAAGAAGCTGAACCCCCGAGAGTTTCCGTTAGCAAATTGAAATCATTGGGTCCCATAGGAACAGCCCTTCAAATTACTAATTTTTACCATTTACTAACCCATAATCAAATCTCGGTAATGAAATATTTTCAACTTGACAATTTGAAAGATCCTTTTGAAATAATTAACTACTATTTAATGGATGAAAATGGAGGGGTTTCGAATCCCGATCTATGCAGTAAAATAATTTTGAATCCATTTCATTTGACTTGGTATTTTATCCATTGTACTTTTTGTGAAGAGAGACCCACAATAATTAGTCTTGGTCAGTTTATTTGTGAAAATGGGTGTATAGCGAAAAACAGACCCCACCTAAAATTGGGCCAAGTTTTGATTGTTCAAGTGGATTCTATAATAATTAGATCGGCTAAGCCCTATTTGGCCACGCCAGGGGCAACTGTTCATGGCCATTATGGAGAAATCCTTTCTACGGGAGATACTTTTGTTACATTTATATATGAAAAATCAAGATCTGGTGATATAACGCAGGGTCTTCCAAAAGTAGAACAGGTCTTGGAAGTACGTTCGATTGACTCCATATCGATGAACCTGGAAAAGAGAGTTGAGGGTTGGAACGAGCATATAACAAGAATTCTTGGAATTCCTTGGGGATTCTTGATTGGTGTCGAGCTAACTATAGTGCAAAGTCGTATCTCGTTAGTTAACAAGATACAAAAGGTTTATCGATCCCAAGGTGTGCAGATTCATAACAGGCATCTAGAAATTATTGTACGTCAAATAACATCAAAAGTATTAGTTTCAGAAGACGGAATGTCTAATGTTTTTTTACCCGGAGAACTTATTGGAGTGTTGCGCGCGGAACGAACGGGACGTGCTTTGGAAGAACCAATCTCTTACCGAGCTATTTTATTGGGAATAACAAGAGCATCTCTGAATACTCAAAGTTTCATATCCGAAGCGAGTTTTCAAGAAACCGCTCGAGTTTTAGCAAAAGCTGCTCTACGGGGTCGTATCGATTGGTTGAAGGGCCTGAAAGAGAACGTTGTTTTGGGAAGTATGATACCCGTGGGTACTGGATTCAAAGAATTAGTACATCATTCAAGGCAACAGACGAATAAAAAGAAAAAGTTATTTGAGGGTAAAATAAAAGATATTTTGGTCCACCACCGAGATTTCTTTCATTCTCCCATTTCAAAGAGTTCCCATGATACATCAGAAAAATCATTTATGGGAGTTACTGATTCCTGAGGTCGGATTCATCCTTTATAACTCTTTTTAACTGGTCTGGAGTTGGTCCGGTTATTTGTTGTTAATTTTTAATTAAGTAAGAATTTAGTAAGAAAAAATAAAAGAGAATGCAAATAGAAAGGAATTACTGGCTTGGATCGTGTATCCACAGCCAATCTTCGGTGAAGGTTCCATCGGAACAATTATTTATTTTATTTTCGGGGTACCTCGTCTTTTTTTTTTAATAAAAAAAGAGAGGAAGTGTGGAGAGAAATGACAAAAAGATATTGGAACATCAATTTGGAAGAGATGATGGAAGCGGGAGTTCATTTTGGTCATGGTACTAGAAAGTGGAATCCGAAAATGGCACCTTATATCTCTGCAAAGCGTAAGGGTATTCATATTACAAATCTTACTACAACGGCGCGTTTTTTATCAGAAGCTTGTGATTTAGTTTTTAATGCAGCAAGTAAGGAAAAACAATTCTTAATTGTTGGTACCAAAAATAAAGCAGCGGATTCAGTAGCTCGAGCTGCAATAAAGGCTCGCTGTCATTATGTTAATAAAAAATGGCTCGGCGGTATGTTAACGAATTGGTCCACGACCGAAACACGACTTCATAAGTTTCGGGACTTAAGAATGGAAGGGGGGCTCAATAACCGTCTTCCGAAACGAGATGCAGCTATGCTGAAGAGACAATTATCTCACTTGCAAACATATCTGGGTGGGATTAAATATATGACGAGTTTACCTGATATTGTAATCATCGTTGATCAGCAAGAAGAAGACACGGCTCTTCGAGAATGTATCACTTTGGGAATTCCAACGATTTGTTTAATCGATACAAATTGTGACCCCCATCTTGCAGATCTTTCGATTCCAGCGAATGATGATGCTATAGCTTCGATCCGATTAATTCTTAACAAACTAGTATTTGCTATTTGTGAGGGCCGTTCGAGATATATAAAAAAGCCTTGATTAATAATTAATAAAAAATGACTTTTAGACCTCCATAGATTTTTAGAATTGCTTATACGGATCTGGAATGAAAAGGATAAAAATCTATGGGTATATTATGTGATTTGTTGGTATACAAAATTTGAAAAAGCGCTGATTGAATCAAAATAATTCCTTTTCAAGTTCTATTTCTGTCAGAGGGCAATATGAGTTCCATCAACACATTCTATGCTATATCCGGTGTGGAAGTAGGCCAACATTTGTATTGGCAAATCGGGGGTTTCCAAGTGCATGCCCAGGTACTTATCACTTCTTGGGTTGTAATTGCTATCTTATTAGGGTCAACCGCTATCGCTATTCGGAATCCACAAACTATCCCGACTAGCAGTCAGAATTTTTTCGAATACATTCTTGAATTCATTCGAGACTTGAGCAAAACTCAGATTGGAGAAGAATACGGTCCTTGGGTTCCTTTTATTGGAACTATGTTTTTATTTATTTTTGTTTCTAATTGGTCCGGAGCTCTTTTACCTTGGAAACTTATAGAGTTACCGCAAGGGGAGTTAGCTGCACCTACGAATGATATAAATACTACTGTTGCTTTAGCTTTACTCACGTCAATAGCATATTTTTATGCGGGTCTTAGCAAAAAGGGATTGGGTTATTTTGGTAAATATATTCAACCAACCCCAATTCTTTTACCTATTAATATCTTAGAAGATTTCACAAAACCTTTATCACTTAGTTTTCGACTTTTCGGGAATATATTAGCTGATGAATTAGTAGTTGTTGTTCTTGTTTCTTTAGTACCTTCAGTGGTTCCTATTCCCGTTATGTTTCTTGGATTATTTACAAGTGGTATTCAAGCTCTTATTTTTGCAACTTTAGCTGCGGCTTATATAGGAGAATCTATGGAAGGGCATCATTAACTTGTTTTTTATTTCGAAATAAGAGCTTTTAAGCCTTAGGACACTCTTTACACTCTAAGATAGGAATGATAGAAATAGTAAGTTTACATTATCCAAGACGGGCTTGTATATGTATAATGGATTGGGTCTATATGACCTAAAGATAGATAGAATTTGATTTATTGCTATGAATTTAGACGGGGATTCAAATAGAAATCTTCCCATTTGATCTATGCCTGTGAATTGAATAAGAAACTAAATCAAGCAAAAGAAGGAAGAAGACAAAAAATGGTTCGGGACAAAGTACCGTAGGAAGTAAAGTTGAGGGAATTCAAATCCGAGTTCTTACTTACTTCGCCCGGATCAATTGTCGCCAGCGAATAATAATAATGAAGTTCTAATTCATTGGTTGCTTGTATCATTAACTATTTCTTTATTTTGGTGTGAGGAACTTCTAATGAATCCACTGATTTCTGCTGCTTCTGTTATTGCTGCTGGATTAGCCGTCGGACTTGCTTCTATTGGACCTGGAGTTGGTCAGGGTACTGCTGCGGGCCAAGCTGTAGAAGGTATTGCGAGACAACCCGAGGCAGAGGGAAAAATAAGAGGGACTTTATTGCTTAGTCTGGCTTTCATGGAAGCTTTAACAATTTATGGACTGGTTGTAGCATTAGCGCTTTTATTTGCAAATCCTTTTGTTTAATCTAATCCTAGCAATAGAAAAAATACGTATTTTGTTATTCCCCTAGACTTTCCATCCAAGATTTTACTCCTAGAATTACTTATTCGTTACCACAATAATAAAAATCAACGAACTTAGTTTGAGAGTGTTCGCACAGCAATTCGCCTTTTTCCTGCCCCTTCTTAGTCCACTAGAACTGAAATGTTTCAACAAACTATTTTACAAGTAACATCAGTCCTAGTATCTAATTCGCGTTCATAGTGGAAATTGGAATTAGAAAAGTCAAATCGAGTTCTACCTATAATAGATTTTTGACGCTGGTTATATAATTAATAAATAAAGACAAAAGGGGGGGACGAAGTGATATAAAAAGAACTTTTTTATTCTAATTCTTAGGGAGATCGTATGAAAAACGTAACCGATTCTGTCGTTTATTTGGGTCACTGGTCATCCGCCGGGAGTTTCGGATTTAATACCGATATTTTAGCAACAAATCTAATAAATCTAAGTGTAGTACTTGGTGTATTGATCTTTTTTGGAAAGGGAGTGTGTGCGAGTTGTTTATTTCAAAAAAAAGTGCTGGATTCAACCAGCTGCACTTTATTTATAACAAAAAGTGCATAATTCCACGAATTACTTCTGAATAATTTTTAAAATCATATGGAAGAACCATAGCATTTCGTGCGTTTTTGGTAAATCTATTTTGATTCTCTCTGAACCAATAATGTAGGCTAATAGCATGGTTAAAGCGAAACTGCTTGAAATCCAACACAGCATGGTACTCTTTCTACCA